ATTTAGACCTTTTTTATGCAATAATGTATAAATAAAGGGTTCAAGGGTAAGAGTAAAATATTTGGGGATATTTTATTTAAATTCAAATAAATTAGTGGGATGATTTACTTAAAATTATTAATAAAGTTTATATTAATTTATAATAATTGAATTTAAGGTTTATTCAGGTATTTAGGGTTAATTAAAATATTAGTATTAATAGTATTGTATTATTATATTAAAATTATACTTAAATTTATAGATAAAATTTTAAGTATAAATTAATTTAGTAATGCAATTAATTTGTGATTTAAGTTTAAAAGTTTAATTCTTGCTTAATTATTTATTGTATGTTTTTTTTACATGTAAATTTTTGTATGAAGGTTTATAATAATCTTAAAGGTTATTTTAAAGTATTTTATTCGCAGTATTTAGTTTTAATTATTAAAGAAATTTAGAATTAGAAATATATTTATTAATATTGGTTAATTTCGTGCCAGCAGCCGCGGTTATACGAAAGATGTGAATAAATATTTTTAGTGTGTAGTTATTTTTATTTGGTTAAATTTATTATTAGATTTATTAAGTGAAATTTTAAATTATTTATAAATTTGAATAAGAAATTATGAAGCTATTAAATTTTATTATTAAACTAGGATTAGATACCCTATTATTTAAAATGTAAATTTATTAAACTTGAGTAGTAATAGTTATTTTCTTGAAACTTAAAGAATTTGGCGGTGTTTTAGTCTTTTCAGAGGAACCTGTCCTGTAATTGATATTCCACAATAATCTTACTTAATTTTGTATTCAATTTGTATACCGCCGTTATCAGAATATTTTAAAAGAATTTTTAATTTTCGAGATTTTTTATATAAAGTTATTTCAGGTCAAGGTGCAGTTAATAATTAAGAAGAGATGGGTTACATTAAAATAATTTATACGAATTTTTATTTGAAAAAATAAAATGAAGGTGGATTTGAAAGTAAAAAATATTATTTAATATTATTGATTATAGCTCTAGAACATGTACATATCGCCCGTCGCTCTCGTTGAAACGAAAATGAGATAAGTCGTAACATAGTAGATGTACTGGAAAGTGTATCTAGAAAGTGAACAAATTGGAGCTTGAGAGTAAAGCGTTTCATTTACATTGAAATTTTATCGTGCAATTCGGTTTAATTTGAAATAATTTATTTATTTTGTTTAGTTATTTGTTAATTAAATTATAGTAATAAAATCAATTTTAAAAGTATTATTGTTTTTGTATATGTTATAAATAAAATTTATATAATTATAGTTAATTTGTATAGTGATAGATTATTGAAATAATTTGAAAAATTTTTTGATTAAAAGTATAATTTATTTTTAGTACCTTGTGTATCAGGGTTTATTAATTAAAATTTATTTATAAATATATTTCTCGATTTTAAGAGATCTAGTAAATTATATTAGTTATTGTAGCATAATTATTAAAAATAATTTATTAGTAATGAAATGTTATTCGTTCTTAAATATATCTAGTTTTTTAAGAAATGAATTTAATTCAGATGTTAAATTTTATTAATTTATTTATTTATTTATAATAATATTATTTTAATTTAATATTAATATTTTATGGGATTAGCTTTAGAATATATACTATAAAAATAATTAATTTAATAAAAAAGTTTAACCTTGGAAATAGGTATTATTTTAATTATGTTATAATTTATTTTTTTTTATTTATAATTTTTTTTTATTTTAGGGATTTATTAAAATAAATTTATTAATAACAATTAATTGATAATAATGATAAAATTAGTATAATTATAATATTAAAAATTATTTAATTTTTAGATTAATATAAGGAATTCGGCAAATTTTATAATACTCGCCTGTTTATCAAAAACATGTCTTTTTGAATATAATTTAAAGTCTAATCTGCCCACTGATTTATTAAATGGCCGCGGTATCTTGACCGTGCAAAGGTAGCATAATCATTAGTCTTTTAATTAAGGGCTAGAATGAACGATTGGACGAAGTATTAACTGTCTCATTTTAATTATTATTAGAATTTAATTTTTGAGTTAAAAAGCTTAAATTTAATTAAAGGACGAGAAGACCCTATAGAGCTTTATAAAAATTTATTTATAAAATTTATATTAGATTTATTTTACAATTATAAATAATTTTATTTTATTGGGGTGATAAGAAGATTAAAATAACTCTTTTTAGATTTTACATTAATGTATGAATTTTTGATCCTGTATTATAGATTATAAGACTAAGTTACCTTAGGGATAACAGCGTAATTTTTTTTGAGAGTTCTTATCGACAAAATAGATTGCGACCTCGATGTTGGATTAAGAGTTAATTTTGGGTGTAGAAGTTCAAAGTATAGGTCTGTTCGACCTTTAAATTCTTACATGATCTGAGTTCAGACCGGCGTAAGCCAGGTCGGTTTCTATCCTTAATTATAGTAAAATACTTTAGTACGAAAGGACCAAGTATTTAGAATATGTTCTTTTTTATTGAATATTATTAATTAAATGTTATTTTGGCAGATTAGTGCAATAAATTTAGAATTTATATATGTAATTATATTACAAATAATATATGAGCTTTTTAGATATTATTTTACCAATTGTTGGGAGATTAATATTAATTATTTGTGTTTTAGTTGGAGTTGCTTTTTTAACTTTATTAGAGCGAAAAGTTTTAGGGTATATTCAGATTCGTAAAGGGCCTAATAAGGTGGGTTTAATAGGGATTCCTCAGCCTTTTAGTGATGCTATTAAATTATTCACTAAAGAACAAACTTATCCTTTTTTATCAAATTATTTACCGTATTATTTTTCTCCAGTATTTAGATTATTTTTAGTATTATTATTGTGAATAGTAATTCCTTATTTTACTAGTTTGTATTCATTTAATTTGGGAATTTTATTTTTTTTATGTTGTACAAGATTGGGTGTTTATACAGTAATAATTTCAGGTTGATCCTCAAATTCTAATTATGCTTTATTAGGGGGGTTACGGGCAGTTGCTCAAACTATTTCATATGAAGTTAGTTTATCATTTATTATATTATCTTTTGTGTTTTTGATTGGAGGGTATAATTTAGTAAATTTTTTTTATTATCAACAAAATATTTGATTTATTTTTATTACTATTCCTTTGTGTATAGTATGATTTTCATCTAGTTTGGCAGAAACAAATCGTACACCATTTGATTTTGCTGAGGGTGAGTCTGAATTAGTATCTGGGTTTAATGTAGAGTATAGAAGAGGGGGATTTGCTTTAATTTTTTTAGCAGAATATGCTAGAATTTTATTTATAAGAATATTATTTACGTTAATATTTTTGGGGGGTGATATTTTTTCTATATTTTTTTATTTTAAATTAGTTTTTATTTCTTTTTTATTTATTTGGGTTCGAGGAACTTTACCACGTTTTCGTTATGATAAATTGATATATATGTCTTGAAAAAGATATTTACCGGTTTCATTAAATTATTTAATTTTTTTTTTGGGGGTTAAGGTTTTTATCAATTCTATTTTAATTTAATTAATATAATTAAGTAAAGTTAATAAAAGGTTTTATCTTTTATATTATGTTTTCAAAACATATACTTATATCAAGTTCATTAACTTAATTATTTTAATATATTATCTCATATTTTGTTAATTAGAGGGTTAAATAAATAATATAAAAAATACAAAATTGTTAATAATTGTCCGATAATAATATAAGGGTTTTCAACAGGTCGAGCTCCAATTCAAGTTAATAATACTACAATTGTAATAAGAGATCAGAATAAAATTTGATTAATTGGATAAAATTGATTTCTTTGAAAATTTTTTATATGGAAAAAAGGTAAAATTATTAAGATGGCAATAGATATTACTAAGGCAATAACTCCTCCTAATTTTCTAGGAATTGAACGTAAAATAGCATAAGCAAATAAAAAGTATCATTCAGGTTGAATGTGAGCAGGAGTTATTAGAGGGTTTGCTGGAATGAAGTTATCAGGGTCACCTAATAAATTAGGGCTGATAAGAGTTAATAAAATTAAAAATATTATTATAATTAAAAATCCAAAAATATCTTTTAATGAGAAATAAGGATGAAATGGGATTTTATCTAAATTACTATTTATTCCAAGAGGGTTATTAGATCCTGTTTGATGTAAAAATAAAAGGTGAATTATTACTATAGCTAAAACAATGAAAGGTATAATAAAATGAAATGTAAAAAATCGGGTTAAAGTTGCATTATCGACAGAGAATCCTCCTCAAAGTCATTCTACTAAATTTATCCCTAAATAAGGGATAGCAGATAAAAGATTTGTAATTACTGTAGCTCCTCAGAAGGATATTTGTCCTCATGGGAGGACATACCCTATAAATGCTGTTCCTATAACTAAAAATAAAATTATTACACCTGTAAGTCAGGTTGATGTAAAATGAAAGGATCCATAGTATATTCCTCGTCCGATATGAATATATAAACAAATGAAGAAAAATGATGCACCATTTGCATGAATAGTACGTAAAAATCAACCATAATTTACATCTCGGCAAATATGAATTACACTATTAAATGCTAAATCAATATTAGCAGTATAATGTATAGCAAGGAATAGTCCAGTTAAAATTTGGATTATTAGACATAATCCAAGTAGAGACCCAAAGTTTCATAGGGTAGAGATGTTTGAAGGGGTTGGTAAATCAATTAAAGCGTTATTTATAATTTTAATTAAAGGGTGTTTATTACGAATAGGTTTGTTCATTAGTTTTATACTTTACAAGAATATAATAATAGTAATAAGAATGATAAATATTTATTAATATTAAATTAATGTAATAAATTTTAAAAGTATTATATAAATATTATTGCTTTTTTTTCCCTTTTCGAAGAGGTCCTATGAAAATATTAATAATTTTAACAATAGCGATTAGAGTTAATAGTAAAAAACTTACTAATAATAATGTAACAAATCCTGAAGGGCCATTATAGAATTTATTAACTGGTTGACCTATTTTATTATCTTGGCATATTTCTAGGTCAGTATTTCTTAATATTTCTTCGTTAGATGTTGATAATGGTTGGTAATTAATAACGTAAAGCTCTAGATTATATAAAATAAATAAAAATAATATTCTTGCAATAACGACAAACATTATTGTTAAAGAAAATTTGAATAATTCATTAGAAGCTAGGCTACTAACATAAATAAATAAAACTAATATTCCTCCTAATATTACTAAAAATAAGATATAAGAGAATCAGAATGATTGTGTAGATAATCCTGTAATTACAGATACTAAGAACGTTTGAATAAGTAGTATAAGACCTATTGCTAAAGGGTGTGTTATTTTAATAAAAAAAAGTCCTAGGATTAAACATAATAAATATAAGAAGTGTAGCATTGCAGAAAATAGTTTAATTAAAAATATTAATTTTGGAGGTTAATGATGTAGATGCACTATTTTTCTGAAGTTTTAAAAGCAATTCACTTAGCTTTGGTTTACAAGACCAATATTTTCTATTAAACTATTAAAACTAATGTTAATATTGTTAGATTTTATGGTTTCTTTTATTTTATTCTTTATAGGTATATACGTTTTTGTTTCTAAACGGAAACACTTATTAATTACTTTATTAAGATTAGAATTTATTGTATTAATTTTATTTTTATTTATATTTATTTATTTAAATTTATTAAGTTATGAAATTTATTTTAGAATAATTTTTTTAACTTTTAGAGTGTGTGAGGGGGCGTTAGGGCTGTCAATTTTAGTTTCATTAGTTCGTACACACGGGAATGATTATTTTAGATCATTTAGAGTTTTACAATGTTAATAATCTTAATTACTATAATTTTTATGACTCCTTTATGTTTTATAAAAAAAACATACTGAATGGTTCAAAATTTACTATTTATATTAAGATTAATTTTTATATTTAATGGGACTTATACTTATCAATGGGAAAATTTATCTTATTTTTTAGGGTGTGATTTATTATCATTTGGGTTAGTTTTATTAACTTTTTGAGTTATTTCTTTAATATTAATGGCTAGAAGATCAATTATTAATATAAATTATTATTATAATTTATTTTTATTTCTTATTATTATATTAATAATATTATTATATTTGACTTTTAGATCAATAAATTTTTTTTTATTTTATTTATTTTTTGAGGCAAGTTTAATTCCTACTTTGTTATTGATTTTAGGTTGAGGGTATCAACCTGAACGTTTACAAGCTGGAATTTATTTATTATTTTATACCTTATTGGCTTCATTACCATTATTAGTAGGAATTTTTTATATTTATTTGACAAATTGAACTTTATTTTTTATATTTTTTAATAGAATTTCTTATTCATATTTATATATATATATATGTATAGTAATAGCTTTTTTAGTTAAAATACCAATATTTTTAGTACATTTATGATTACCTAAGGCACATGTTGAAGCACCTGTGTCTGGATCCATAATTTTAGCAGGTATTATATTAAAATTAGGGGGGTATGGTTTATTACGAAGAATAATTTTAGTTATAGGATTAGGTGTATCAGTAAACTATATTTGAATTAGAATTAGATTAGTAGGAGGAGTTTTAGTTAGATTATTATGTTTACGTCAGATTGATTTAAAATCATTAATTGCTTATTCATCAGTAGCTCATATAGGAGTAGTTTTAGGGGGGCTGTTAACTTTAACGTATTGGGGGTGTAGAGGGTCTTATTTAATAATAATTGCTCATGGTTTATGTTCTTCAGGGTTATTTTGTTTAGCTAATATTTCATACGAACGTTTAGGTAGACGAAGATTATTAATTAATAAGGGTTTAATTAATTTTATGCCCAGAATATCTCTTTGATGATTTTTATTAAGATCTTCAAATATAGCTGCCCCTCCCTCATTAAATTTATTATCAGAAATTATATTATTAAATAGATTAATTAGATGAAATTTAATTACTATATTAATATTATCATTATTATCATTTTTTAGAGCTGCTTATACTTTGTATATATATTCTTATACTCAACATGGTAAAATTTATTCAGGGTTGTATTCAAGCTCACAGGGGTATATTCGGGAGTATTTATTATTATTTTTACATTGATTTCCTTTAAATATTTTAATTTTAAAAAGAGAATTTTTTACTTTATGATTATAAAAATATTTAAGTAGTTTAAAAAAAATTTTGATTTGTGGTGTCAAAGATATGATTTACAAATTCATCTTAAATTTTGACTTATTTATCTATTTGTTTTGTGAGTTTTATTAGTTTATTTATTTTAAGATTATTAATATTTGTATTAGGGGTTTATTTTATTTTAAATAATTTAATTTATTTTATTGAATGAGAAATTTTAAGAATAAATTCTAATTCAGTTGTTATAACATTAATCTTAGATTATATATCATTAATATTTATAGGATTTGTTTTATTTATTTCTTCATTAGTAATTTATTATAGAATAGATTATATAAGAAGTGATTTAAATATTAATCGGTTTATTATAATAGTATTGATATTTGTTTTATCAATAATAATGATAATCATTAGCCCTAATTTAATTAGAATTCTTTTAGGATGAGATGGTTTAGGGTTAGTTTCTTATTGTTTAGTAATTTATTATCAGAATGTAAAATCATATAGAGCTGGTATATTAACAGCTTTATCAAATCGAATTGGGGATGTCGCTTTATTAATATCAATTGCTTGAATGATAAATTTTGGAGGTTGAAATTATATTTTTTATCTTGATTATTTAAATAATAGATTTGAGATATTAATTATTAGTTTATTTATTTTATTGGCAGCAATAACTAAAAGAGCTCAAATTCCTTTCTCTTCGTGGTTACCCGCAGCTATAGCTGCTCCTACTCCTGTTTCAGCTTTAGTTCATTCATCAACTTTAGTTACTGCCGGGGTTTATTTATTAATTCGTTTTAATATATTATTTTTGAATAATAAAATTGGAATATTTTTATTGTTAATTTCGTGTTTAACAATATTTATATCGGGGTTAGGGGCTAATTATGAGTTTGATTTAAAAAAAATTATTGCTTTATCTACATTAAGACAGTTGGGGTTAATAATAAGAACTTTAGCTTTAGGATTTCCAAAATTAGCTTTTTTTCATTTATTAACACATGCATTATTTAAAGCTTTATTATTTATATGCGCAGGAAGTATTATTCATAATATAAAGGATGTTCAAGATATCCGATTTATAGGAGGGTTAATAGGTCAATTGCCTTTAACTGTTATTTGCTTTAATACAGCTAATTTGGCTTTATGTGGGATACCTTTTTTAGCTGGGTTTTATTCAAAGGATTTAATTTTAGAATTAGTTTGTATGTCTAATATAAATATATTTATATTTTTTTTATTTTTTTTATCTACAGGTTTAACTGTATGTTATTCTTTTCGTTTAATTTATTATTCAATAACAGGAGAATTTAATTTTATGCCTTTAAATTCAATTGATGATAATGTAAATGTTAAAATGAGTCGTGGAATAATTGGGTTATTTATTATAGCAGTTATAGGAGGTAGATTTATAAGATGATTAATATTTCCTATTCCTCATATAATTTGTTTACCTTTATATTTGAAAGTTTTGGCTTTAATTGTTAGATTTATTGGGGGGTATATTGGGTATTTTGTAAGAATTCTAAAATTTGATAATAAAATAGGATTTAAATATTATTATTTAAAATTATTTATAGGGTCAATGTGGTTTATACCCATTATTTCAACTTATTACCTCTCAGGTACGCCTTTATTAAGAGGTAGTAGAATTTTGAAGAGAATGGATCAAGGATGAAGAGAATAYTTAGGGGGTCAGGGAATATACTTATTTATAATAAATTATTCAAAAATTAATCAATGATTTCAAAATAATTCGTTAAAAGTTTATTTAGTTATTTTTATACTGTGGATTATATTATTATCTGGATGTATAATTTATTAGAGTTTAAATAGCTTATAATAAGAGTATAACATTGAAGATGTTAGGGAGGTTGTTAAACCTTTAAATAAAAATTTACTTATAAAGGTTTATAACCTTATTTTTACAGTGAAAATGTAATGTTTTTATTAAACTATATTAGTTTAGAAATATAAATGGAATTAAACCATTAGAGAAAAAAGTTAGCAGCTTTTTCTTGATCATCATATTTCTTTAATTGGAATTATAGATTCAATTATATTATTAACAATAATATGCCTCTTTTTGGCTTCAATTAAAATTAAAATAAGGGTATTTTATACCTAATTTTAGGTCGAAACTAAATGTAATTTATCACTTCTTATTTTAAGATAGATTAATAAAATTAATACTTTTTGAATGCAAATCAAATGTTATATTTAACTACAATCCTTGAGAGAGGTATTTACTTATTTATTTATTTAGCTCAGTTTAATGCTCCTTGGCTTCATTCATGGTATAGGCCCAATAATAGAACTAAAATAAATGTTGTTCTTACAAAAATTCAGTTTAATAAATTTGATAAAGGTATAGTGATTACTATTGGTAAAAGTAAAGCAATTTCTACATCAAAAATTAAAAAGATCACAGCAATTAAAAAAAATCGTAATGAAAATGGTAARCGAGCTGATCTTTTAGGATCAAATCCACATTCAAATGGTGAGCAYTTTTCTCGATCCATATGAGTTTTTTTAGATAAAATTCTTGCTAAAATTATAACAATTAAGGAGATAAATAAAATGATTAAACTTGTAATTATTATTAATATAATTAYTTTTACTAAAATTTTTTAGACTTTTTGATTGGAAGTCAAATATACTATTTATATTATAAAAATTAATTTCCTCATCAGTAGATTATAATATATAAAAATAATCATACTACGTCAACAAAATGTCARTATCAAGCAGCTGCTTCAAATCCAAAGTGGTGGTTAGAAGAAAAATGTTGTATATARTGACGGGTTAGGCATACTAATAAAAATGTTGTTCCGATTATTACATGAAGACCGTGGAACCCTGTTGCTATAAAAAAAGTTGATCCATAAACTGAATCAGCAATAGTAAAAGGAGCTTCAATATATTCATAACATTGTAAAGCAGTAAAGTAGATTCCTAAAATTACAGTTAATAATAGTCCTTGAAGAGTTTGGTTAAAATTATTTTCTTTTAATCCATGGTGGGCTCATGTTACTGTAGCTCCAGAAGACAATAAGATTGCAGTATTTAATAAGGGGATTTGAAAAGGGTTAAATGATACAATTCCTGCAGGGGGYCATAAACTCCCAATTTCAATGCTTGGGGATAAAGCTCTATGAAAGTATGCTCAAAAAAAAGATAAAAAAAAGAATACCTCAGAGATGATAAATAAAATTATTCCTCATCGTATTCCATTAACAACAATTTTAGTATGAAGGCCTTGGTAAGTTCTTTCACGAGTTACATCACGTCATCATTGATATATTGTTAGTGAAGTAATTAAGATTCCTAATAATAATAAATTTAAGTTAAATTGATGAAATCATTTTACTATACCTGATACAATTGTTATTGCACCAATAGCTCCAGTTAAAGGTCAAGGACTATAATCTACAAGATGAAAAGGATGATTTGAATGTATTGACATTAATTTACTTCACTAGAGTATAATGTACTTAGTACAGCAAAGACATAAGATTGAATAATAGCTACAGCTGATTCTAGGACTARTAAAGCAATTTGTGTAAAAATAAGTAATAAAAGTAATATATATCTTATCCCAGGGCCTGTATTTCCTAATAAAGTTAGTAGTAAATGTCCGGCAATTATATTAGCTGCTAATCGAACAGATAGGGTTCCTGATCGAATAATATTTCTAATAGATTCAATGCAGACTATAAAAGGTATTAGGATATTAGGGGTTCCCTGAGGAACTAGATGAGCAAATATGTGAGTTGTGTTATTAATTCATCCATATAGCATAAATCTAATTCATAAAGGAAGAGCTAACGAAAGAGTTATAACTAAGTGGCTTGAGCTAGTAAAAATATAAGGAAATAGTCCTATTACATTATTAAATAAAATTATGGAAAAGATAGAAATAAATATTAGAGTTCTGCCAGGGTGACCTGAATTTCCTAATAAAGTTTTAAATTCTTTATGAAGGTTAATAATAATAGAGTTTCATAAAATTGAGTAACGAGAAGGGATAAATCAATATATTGAAGGAACTATTAATAACCCTAAGAAAGTTCTTAATCAATTAATTGATAAATTAAAAATATTTGTGGATGGGTCGAATACAGAAAATAAATTAGTTATCAYTTTCAATTTATAGTAGGTTGATTAAACTTTGTTTTGGACAATGAGGGCAGTTTATATTGAAAACAAAAATAATTTAAAATATTAAATAAAAGTAGAATTAGGGAAAATATAATAAATAAAATTAATCAGTTAATAGGAGCTATTTGGGGAATAAAAGAATATTAGATTATGGCTAATAATTCCAGTTTGACATACTGATGTTAATTTAACTAATTCTTTCATTAGAAGTAATTGCTAATTTACTATATGATGGTTTAAGAGACCATTACTTGCCTTCAGTCATCTAATGTTGTTAAATTTAATGTTTAATATTTATTAGAAAAATTATTTTTTTTAATAAACTCCAAGTTTTTCAAATATTCAATGAAGGTAGATTTCAAAGGGTACAGCTTCGACTACAATAGGTATAAATCTATGATTAGCTCCACAAATTTCAGAACATTGACCAAAGAATAAGCCAGGACGATTAATTATTATAGCGATTTGATTTAATCGACCTGGAGTAGCATCAATTTTAATTCCAAGGGAAGGGATAGCTCATGAGTGAAGTACATCAGCTGCACTTACTAATATACGAATATCAATATTTGTAGGTATAACTATACGATTATCTACATCTAATAATCGGAATCTATTTAATTTTAATTCATTGATTGGAATTATATATGAATCAAATCCTACGGTAAAAAAGTCTGAGTATTCGTATCTTCAGTATCATTGGTGTCCAATAGTTTTAATCGTGACAGCGGGTGTATTAATTTCATCTAAAAGATAAAGTAATCGTAAAGATGGTAGTGCAATAAAAATTAATGTAATAGCTGGTAAAATTGTTCAGATTAATTCAATATTTTGTTCTTCAAGAAGGAATCGGTTAGTAAATTTATTAATAATTAAGGAGATTATATTATATCTTACTAGGATGGTAATTATAATTAGAATTATTAATGTGTGGTCATGGAAGAAAGTTAATTGTTCTATTATAGGTGATGCAGCATCTTGTAAACCAATATTAGTTCATGTTGTCATTAATTCTAATAAAAAAAATAATTTTTATATATGAAGCTTAAATTCATTGCACTAATCTGCCATATTAGATTACTTTGATAAAATAGGAAGTTCTGAGTAACTATGTTCAGCTGGAGGGAAATTTTGGTATCATTCAATTGATGAATTTATATTGGTTGAAAATAAAATTTGACGTTGACTAATTAATCTTTCTCAGATGATAAATAGAAAAAATAAAACTCCAATAAATGAAATTATTGAACCAATTGATGAGATAACATTTCATGTTATGTAGCAGTCAGGATAATCTGAATATCGTCGGGGTATACCTCTTAATCCTAGAAAATGTTGAGGAAAAAATGTAAGATTTACACCAATGAATATAATACAAAATTGAATTTTTAATCATTTGTTGTGTATTGTTAAACCAGTAAATAAAGGGAATCATTGGATAATTCCAGCTATAATTGCAAAAACAGCTCCTATAGAAAGAACATAGTGGAAATGGGCAACAACGTAGTATGTGTCATGAAGAACAATATCAATAGATGAGTTAGCTAGAACAACTCCAGTTAGTCCTCCTATAGTAAATAAAAATACAAATCCTAGTGCTCACAATAATGAAGGTCTGTAAGATAATTTTGTTCCATGTAATGTGGCTAATCATCTGAAGATTTTAATTCCTGTAGGTACAGCAATAATTATGGTAGCAGAGGTAAAATATGCACGTGTATCAACATCTATTCCAACAGTAAATATGTGGTGAGCTCAAACAACAAATCCTAATAATCCAATTGTTAGTATAGCGTAAATTATACCTAAAGATCCAAATGTTTCTTTTTTTCCTCTTTCTTCAGAAATAATATGTGAAATTATACCGAATCCTGGCAAAATTAAAATATAAACTTCTGGGTGTCCAAAAAATCAAAATAAATGTTGATATAAAATAGGGTCTCCTCCTCCTGCAGGATCAAAAAATGATGTATTTAAATTACGATCAGTTAATAATATAGTAATAGCTCCAGCTAATACAGGTAGTGATAATAATAATAATAAAGCTGTAATTCCTACAGATCATACAAATAAGGGTATTCGATCAAATTTAATACCTGTTGATCGTATATTGATAATAGTAGTAATAAAGTTTACTGCTCCTAAAATTGAGGAAATTCCAGCTAAGTGCAAAGAAAAAATTGCTAGATCAACGGAAGCTCCTGCATGTCCTGTATTACTTGAAAGTGGTGGATAAACTGTTCATCCTGTACCAGCTCCTGACCCTACAATTCTTCTGGCTAGTAATAAAGTTAGAGCTGGGGGTAATAGTCAAAATCTTATATTATTTATTCGGGGAAATGCTATATCAGGGGCTCCTAATATTAGAGGAACTAATCAGTTTCCAAATCCTCCGATTATAATAGGTATAACTATGAAAAAAATTATAATAAATGCATGAGCAGTTACAATTACATTGTAAATTTGATCATTTCCAATTAGAGACCCTGGGGTTCCTAGTTCTGCACGAATTAATATACTTAATGAAGTTCCAACTATTCCTGATCAGGCTCCGAAAATAAAGTATAATGTTCCGATATCTTTATGATTAGTAGAAAATAATCATTTTTGCGGTAAAATGACTGAGGTTAAAGGTGATAAACTGTAAATTTATTTAGGAAAATGTTTTTCTTTTACTATATTATTTAATAGTCTTATATTTAATATATATATATAATTTTAAATTGCAAATTTAAAGTAGTAAAAATAATTTACTAAGGCTTAAAATATAATAATTTTATTTATAACTTTGAAGGTTATTAGTTTATTTAACTTAAATCCTTAATATCAATTATTTATTATAGTTGATATGATTAAACCTGTTATTGATGTAAATGATAAAATTAGATTATAGTTAATAAAATTAAATTTTAATATTTTATTATTATTAAAGTTTTTAATATTATTTATTAATTTTCATTTATTTTCAGAATAAGATAACATAAATGCTGAAAATCTAATACGTATATAATAGAATAATGTAATTAAAGTTATTATAACTATAATTGTTGGTAGAAAATTAAGATTATTTTTAATTAATATTTGGATAATTAATCATTTTGGTAGAAACCCTAAAAAAGGGGGTAATCCTCCTAAAGATAATATTATTAATATAAATGAAAATTTTGATAATTTATTATTTGTTTTAAATGAATAAATTTGGTTAATGTAAGATAGGTTATATAAATTTATTATATAAATAATTGATAAAGATAATAATGTATAGATAGTTATGTAAATTATCCATAAATGTTCATTTGCTATTAATCTGGTTATTATTCATCTTAAATGATTAATAGATGAGTAAGCTATTAATTTTCGTAGGGATGTTTGGTTTAATCCTCCAATAGTTCCTACAATTATAGAAAAAATAATAATAATAATTAATATTATTATATTAGTTAGGTTAATAATATTAAATATTAGTATAATAGGAGCAATTTTTTGTCAAGTTATTAAAATAAAGCAATTAGATCAAGTTAGTCCTTCTATAACTCCAGGAAATCAAAAATGAAATGGGGCTGCTCCTATTTTTATTAGTAAAGAGCATATGAATATTAAATATATATATTTATTTAAATTAAGGTAAATAAATTCATTTTCTATATAAAATGATATGGTTAATAAGATGCTTGTAAGAAGTAAAACTGATGATGCGATTGTTTGGGATAGAAAGTATTTTAGGGATGCTTCAGTTGAATTTATTATTTTTCTATTTGAAATTAGGGGTATAAAAGATAATAGATTAATTTCTAATCCTATTCATACTCTAAACCAAGAATTAGATGTAATAGAAATAATTGTTCCTATTATTAAAGATATTAAAAAGATAATTTTATAATTTTTATTAAATATAAATAATATTAATTATAAAAATTAAATTGGGTCTATATTTCCTGATGTTTATCTTTATTATTATTATATTTTAATGTATGATGCATAAAAATTTTTGATATTTTTAGAAATAGTTTGAATCTATTAAATATAAAAAGAAGAGGGTTATAACCTCTATAAATGGGGTATGAACCCATTAGCTTAAGTTAGCTTATCTTTTTGGTAATGAAAGTAAATAAATTTACATGATTTATTCTATCAAAATAATCCTTTAATCAGGCATTTCATT